TCTATCTATTTTATATATATCAATAAAATATAAATAGATTTTTGTCGTTATAAAAGACACTTTTTTATATTTTTATAGTAACAATAATAAATTTAGTATCAATAATAAATTTAGTATGATATAAATAGAACAAAAGAGGAAATAGCAAAGAAACAAAAAGGTTATACAAGGCTATATACAAATCATCCACATTTTTTTTATTTCATTAATTGAATTTTATTTGTTGATTAGGGCGAAGTTCCGTAAAAACCCCCGCCCTTTTTGAAATATCATGAACAGTTCCTGTAGGTTGAGCACCTTTTTCAAGGAAATATAGAATAGCAGGAACATTTAAATAGATTTGATTCTTTATCGGGTCATAAAAACCCACTTTACGAAGATCTCTTCCCTCTCGTCGGGATCGAACATCAATTGCAACGATTCGATAAATGGCTCATTGGGATAGATGAACAATACTCCCCTCCCCTAGAAACGTATAAGAAGTTTTCTCCTCGTACGGCTCGAGAAAATTCTAAATTATGTCTATGTATAGAATCATAATATCAAATAGATCCATAAAATCATCAAATTCATTATATTATTGATTTTAGTTTAAATACTTTTTCTTAGTCTTCCCCCCCCCCCCAAAAAAAAAAAAATGATTTGTATCCTCATAACTCAAGTTGAATAACTCTCAAATAACTCAAAAGAAACCTTTTGGGTATTAAATTTATTGAGTGGTCTCTAACCCTTTTTGTCTGTCTCCTTTAGAATCTATTTTGATTCTTAAATATGATCTGGTTGTTGAGACAATTGAAAACGGTATTTCCTTGTTCCAGGATCTTTATCTTTGCCTTGAATCATTGGGTTTAGACATTACTTCGGTGATCTTTAAATCGTTTCAAAACGGCAGCAACATACCATTTTTTGTGATTTCTTTCTATCAAAGAATCATATGAATGGTTGATTCCTACGTAATACACTTTAGTTTTGATTTGATCAAAAGAGTTTTACCAATTCCAACAAAATTAACTTTTAAATTTTATCGAATTGGATCCTTTAGATTTATATATCTAAAATATACTTACGAAGTTGTTCCAATTTATTGATCGATACTAACCTTAGATTCTTGCCCTTGAGAAATTAATCAATACGTTCTACTCGAGCTCCATCATGTACTATTTACATGGCAACACTCTCAAAAATGAGGGTTCCAGTGGAACAGAACAAATAATGATGTCGAGCCAAGAGCACTTTCGTTCCTATATAATATAAAAAAGTGGTGGATGTAAGAATCCACAGCTGATCATGTCCTTCAAGTCGCACGTTGCTTTCTGCCACATCGTTTTAAACGAAGTTTTACCATAACATTCCTTCAGTTTGTAACCAGTATGTAATTGATTCAATTATGGAATCGTGAATAATCATCGGTTCGGTCTAATAATCTATACTTTTTTCTTCTATATGAAGAATGGATAATGTATGACGAAGTCTCAACAAGAATTCAATCAATTTCACCCCATTGTTTATAATTTTTTTTTTAATTATAACTAACATAACATGAATAAATAAACACGAATAAACAAATTATTTTGAATCTCTATCTTCAAGTAACGTGATAGGATAAATTCAACAATTTCACACTTCTTAGAGTACCAAGAACTCATAAGAAATCATTAAAAAGATTTAATTGATTGAATAGTTTCCTACCCTATATCATTATTTGCATAAGGTTTTACAGTAAGTACCATTCGCTTTTTATCATCATTAAGAGAAAGATAAATCCATATTGGATTAAACCATCAATGATTAATAAAAAAAAAAAGACTGATGTAAGGAAAGATTGAAGATTTAGGTTGTTATTTTTTCATATTTCATATTGTAAAATTCAGTAATATTTTCAAAATTTCGTTTCATATGCGTGTTATTTGAACTCGATTAAATTTGTGAAAAAGATATGATTAAAAAAAAAAAAAAAAAGAAATAAGAATCACATTCTATAACAATATTATACTCTTAAACGGAAGACTGGTCGAAAAGACAATCTTTATTTTGATATATTTTATTATGATATAGATTATGATATAGGTATATATTTTATTTTTTATTATAGATTAAAAAAATTATAGATTAATAAAATGATCGTGGGTCAGGTATGTTCTGGGACGGAAGGATTCGAACCTCCGAATAGCGGGACCAAAACCCGTTGCCTTACCACTTGGCCACGCCCCATTTCTAGTCGACACTAATAAATACTAATATTGGTACTGGTTGTTCGTCAACTCAAGTCTAAATATCTATTATCTATAAAATAGATTACTAGAATTTTTATACATGTAGACGTAGAATTAAACAGAATTTATTGATCATTACATATAATTCAATTAAGATATTGTATGAAAGTATGGTTTATTCTATTCTCTTTTGATTTGAGAATTGAAGGATTTTTGATTGGGTGAGTTCAAATCAAAGAAAGTTTTTTGGTCTATCTTATTTTCTTTTTATTCATTTTTCTTTTCTATGAATAATAACATATTTATAATAATAAAATAAACATATTTATAATAATAAAAAACTCAATTTATTAATAACTCAATCAAAATAAATAAAATACAATTATCCTCAAGAACAAAATGTTTGTTATGCTTAATATATTTAGTTTGATCTGTATCTGTCTTAATTCTGCTCTTTATTCAAGTAGTTTTTTCGTCGCCAAATTGCCCGAGGCCTACGCTTTTTTAAATCCAATCGTAGATGTTATGCCAGTAATACCCCTGTTTTTTTTTCTCTTAGCCTTTGTTTGGCAAGCTGCTGTAAGTTTTCGATGATATCTTTAATTTAATAATGTCTAGACAAATTCATGATTTATTGAAAAAAAAAAAAAAATTCAAAGAAAAGATAAGATCAGATAAGTCTTACACCCTCAATTCAAATATTGAAATTCTTGTACAACCGCGAAAAATCTGGATCACCCCACTTTATTTCTTGGTGTCAAAATAAAAAATCAAAATAGTAGGGTATGCGGTATAAAAACGGAGAATCTATTCTCTTTTTTACTAAAAAAAAATCTTGGAGATTATGTAATGCTTACTCTCAAACTATTTGTTTACACGGTAGTAATATTCTTTGTTTCTCTCTTTATTTTCGGATTCCTGTCTAATGATCCAGGACGTAATCCTGGACGTGAAGAATAAAAGATAAGGTTTTTGTTTTCCTTGCTTGATTTTAAAATGTTCTTAGTAGGATTTTATCTATTACACATTTTTAACTATTAAAAATAAAAAGAGCTCGCGAAAAATTCGAAAGAAAATACCAAGTCATCAACAAAAACGGAAAGAGAGGGATTCGAACCCTCGGTACGAAAAACTCGTACAACGGATTAGCAATCCGACGCTTTAGTCCACTCAGCCATCTCTCCTCCCAATTGAAAAAGGATAATACTATGTTACATTATAAAAAATAAGGATTGAAAGAGCCCTTCATAATATTTTTTTTTTCATCCGAGAGTGCTTTTTAGTTCCACGGCCCGGCTAAGTACTGACCAGGCCGGGCCCGCCATTTATTGTTCCAACGAATCATAAATAATTTTTTTTTTTTTATTTGAAAACTAAAATACTTGCTTGTTATTACGATTGGAAAAATAAAAACTCTTTTGATTTCTATGATATAGAATCAAATGATATCGAATCAAAGTGTCGTTTCTTATCTTAATTTTTTATATTTATTTTCTTCATTCCTTTTATTTTAGTAAAGTAAATAAATAACAAAAAGGGAGCTGTGGATTCTTGCACAATACATTTTCATGTATGTTATGGCTTAAGTAGTTTTGTCGAGACGTCTAGGTCAAAAACCTCCGGCAAAAAAACACTTGTTATTTCGTTTTAGTTATTGAAATTTAATGAATTCTCTTTTCCGAATCTCATTGGGTTCTCTGATACAACACGTAAACGCTCTAATTTTCATGATTATTTTATGATCCTATCCTTTCTTTTTACTCTTTTAACTTTTTATTACGACCCATTTTCTTGTTCGACAAAAGGTTCATTTATATACAATAATCGGATTGTAGCGGGTATAGTTTAGTGGTAAAAGTGTGATTCGTTCTATAATCCTTTATATAGTTAAGGGGTCTTTCGGTTTGATTAATATTTCATTCCGACCAAAAACTTTATTTCTTAAAAGGATTTAATCCTTTACCTCTCAATGAAAAATTCGAGGAAGAATATACATTCTCGTGATTTGTATCCAAGAATCAATTAAAAATTGAAAAATTGGATTATGAGATTACGAAACATAATTTTTTTTTTTTTATTAGATCAATACTTCTAATTGAATAAGTATGAGTAAAGGATCCATGGATAAAGATAGAAAGTGGCTTTCGAATCGTAACTAAATCTTTAATTTGGAATTTGTATTACGGAAATTGAAGCAAAATGGCTATTAAACAATGACTTTGGTTTACTAGAGACATCGACAAATTGTTTTAGCTCGGTAGAAACAAAATGCTTTTCCTAAGGATTCTCTCACATAGAAATAGAGAACGAAGTAACTAGAAAGGTTGTTATAATAGAATCCCCCTCTTTTCTATAGGGATCGTCTAGAAAGCGGGTTGTTCTGAATACATTCAGACAGAAAAGCTGACATAGATGTTATGGGTGGAATTTTTTTTTTCGTTCATGTCTTAATATAGGAATTTATACATCTTCCATAAAGGAGCCGAATGAAACCAAAGTTTCACGTTCAGTTTTGAATTAGAGACGTTAAAAATGATGAATCAACGTCGACTATAACCCCTAGCCTTCCAAGCTAACGATGCGGGTTCGATTCCCGCTACCCGCTTTTACTTTATTTTTTTATTAAATTAATAAGAAATAATAAAAAAATAGAATTAAATATTTTGAGATTTTTATTATTTTATAAAAAATAAAAAATTTTATGAATATAATTAATGTAATGCATCATTGACTTGAATACGGAATTCCCGGAATTGGTTCAACTATTTTTCCGAAGAAGAAATAGGA